TTCCTTCTCCGAGCTCGGGTTATGGAAGAAGGAACCGAGAAGGGGGTATCAGCAACAACTGGTTTTATTATGGGACAGCTCATGATGTTCATATCGATCTATTATGCGCCTCTGCATCTAGCATTGGGTAGACCTCATACAATAACTGTCCTAGTTCTACCGTATCTTTTGTTTCATTTCTTCTGGAACAATCACAAAAACCTTTTTGATTATGGATCTACTAATAGAAATTCAATGCGTAATCTCAGCATTCAATGTGTATTCCTGAATAATCTAATTTTTCAATTATTCAACCATTTCATTTTACCAAGCTCAACGTTAACCAGATTAGTCAACATTTATACGTTTCGATGCAACAACAAGATGTTATTTGTAACAAGTAGTTTTGTTGGTTGGTTAATTGGTCACATTTTATTCATGAAATGGGTTGGATTGGTCTTAGTCTGGATACGGCAAAATCATTCTATTCGATCTAATAAGTACCTTGTGTCAGAATTGAGAAATTATATGGCTCGAATCTTTAGTATTCTCTTATTTATCACCTGTGTCTACTATTTAGGCAGAATGCCGTCGCCTATTGTCACTAAGAAAAAGAAACTGAAAGAAACCTCAGAAACAGAAGAAAAGGGAGAAAGTGAGGAAGAAAAAGAGGATCCGGACAAAATAGATGAAACGGAAGAGATCCGGGTGAATGGAAAGGAAAAAACAAAAGATGAATTCCACTTTAAAGAGACATCCTATAAGGATAGCCCCGTTGACGAAGATTCTTATCTTGATACCCATCAAGATAATTGGGAATTGGGAAGACTTAAAGAAGAAAAAAAAGAAAAGTCCCATGCCCATTTCCGGTTTGAAAAACCTCTTATGACTTTTTTTTTCGATTATAAACGATGGAATCGTCCATTTAGATATATAAAAAATGATCAATTTGAAAATGCTGTACGAAATGAAATGTCACAATATTTTTTTTATACATGTCCAAGTGATGGAAAAGAAAAAATATCTTTTACATATCCGCCTAGTTTATCAACATTTTCAGAAATGATAGAACGCAAAATTTCTTTGTATACAACTAAAAAAATATGCCATCAAGACTTATATAATAATTGGGTTTATATCAATGAACAAAAAAAATACAATTTGATAAATGAATTAATAAGTCGAATAAAAGTTATAGAAGAAAAAGGGTCTCTTCTTCTAGACATACTCGAAAAAAGGGCCAGACTATATAATAATGCGAATGAAAAAGAATGCCTGTCTAAAACGTATGATCCTTTTTTGAATGGACCATATCGTGGAATAATAAAAAAGCTGGATTCACGCGTAAATATAAATGATTTAATGACTTCTAGAAAAGATTCCATAGAAATATTTTGGATAAATAAGATTCATGGTCTACTTCCTTTTGAACCTAGTTTTAATTTTAAAAATTTATCTTTATTGGCAGAACAAAAAAGAATAGATTCAGAAACAGAAACTCAATCAAAATCCTTGAAGTTTTTATTCGATGTAATTACAACTGACCCAAATAATCAAACAACAGTTAAAAATAAATCTATTGGAATCGAAGAAATAAATAAAAAGGTTTCTCGATGGTCATACAAATTAGCCAATGATTTTGCTGAAGAGCTGGAGGACGAAAATGAGGAAGAATCGACGGAAGATCATGAGATTCGTTCAAGAAAAGCCAGACAGGTAATAATTTATACTGATAACAATCAGAATACTAATTATATTACAAGTATTAATAATCCTCGTAATGGTGATGAAACGGAAGAAGTGGCTTTGATACGTTACTCGCAACAATCAGATTTTCGCCGGAATATAATAAAAGGATCTATGCGTGTTCAAAGACGCAAAATAGTTATTTGGAAAATGTTTCAAGCAAATGCCACTTCCCCACTTTTTTTAGATCGAATATACAATTTTTTTGATATTTCAAAAATGAGAAATCTCATTTTTAAAAATGGAGTCGGTAGAGAACCGGAATTGCAAATTTCCAATTTTGATTTTGATAAAGAAGAGACAAAAGAACATAAAAAAAAAGAGGAAAATGATCGACTAAAAATATCAGAAACTTGGGATAGCATTCTATTTGCGCAACCAATAAGAGGTTTGCTGTTAGTAACACAATCTTTTCTTAGAAAATATATTGTATTACCTTCATTAATAATAGCTAAAAATATTGGCCGTATATTATTATTCCAATTACCCGAATGGGACGAGGATTTTAGGGAATGGAATCAAGAAATGCACGTTAAATGCACCTATAATGGTGTTCAATTATCAGAAACAGAATTTCCAAAAGATTGGTTAACAGACGGAATTCAGATAAAAATTCTATTTCCTTTTTGTTTGAAACCTTGGCAAAAACAAAGATCTAAGGTACGATCTCATCATAATAATATAGATTTAATGAAAAAAAAAGTAAAAAAAAATAATTTTTGTTTTTTAACAGTATGGGGAATGGAAACAGAGCGTCCCTTTGGTTCTCCCCGAAAACAACTTTCTTTTTTTGAACCAATTTTTAAAGAACTCAAAAAAAAAATTATAAAGGCAAAAAATAAATTTTTTCTCGTTCCAAGGGTCTTTAAAGAAAGAGGAAAACCCCTACAAATTTCAAAAGAAAAAAAAATTTCAAAAGAAAAAAAAGGATGGGTCATCAAAACTGTTCTTATTATAAAACAAATAATGAAAGAACTTGAAAAAGTAAATCCTATTTTTTTATTTGAATTGAAGAAAGTTAAAGTATATGAACCAAATAAAAATGGAAAAGATTCAAAAAAAAATAAGAAAATTAAACATAAATCGACCGTACCAATTCGATCTATGAATTGGACAAATTATTCACTCATAGAAAAAAAAATGAAAGATCTTTCTCATAGGATAATCACAACCAAGAATCAAATAGAACAAATCACAAAAGACAATAAAAAACCAGTTTTAATCTATGATGATAAAATAAAAAAATCGGAATCACAGAAATATAGTTGGCAGATATTAAAAAGAAACAATATCCGATTAATACGTAAATCACATTATTTTATTAAATCTTTCATTGAAAAAATATACATAAATATCTTGCATATCATAAATATTTTCATAATCAATACACAACTTTTTTTTGAATCAACAAAAAAAATTATCACTAAATATAAATACACTTGCAACGATGAAAAAAATAAAGAAGAAATTGTTGAAACAAATCAAAATACAATGAACTTTATTTCGACTATAAAAAAGTGGTTTTCAAATACTAATACTAATATTAGTATTAGCAATAAAAATATAAATAGTTATACTTCCTTGTCCCAAGCATATGTATTTTTCAAATTATCAAAAACCCAATTACTTAACAAGTTTGACTTGAGATCCATATTTCAAGATCATAAGACCCATCATTATCTTAGGAATAAAATAAAGGATTATTGTATAACACGAGGAATATTTGATTACAAATCAAGACATAATAAAATGAAAAAGTCTGGAATGAATGAATGGAAAAATTGGTTCAGGGGTTTTTATCAATACAATTTTTGCGATATCAAATGGTCTCGATTAGTCCCGAAAAAATGGCGAAATAGAATAAATCAACTTCGTTTGATTCAAAATAAAGACTCAATTAAATTTAATTTAAATCCATATAAAAATAAAAAAGACCTATTAAGTTATTACGTAAAAGAAGATTATTCTGCAACGGTTTCATTAACAAATAAAAAATTGGTTAAAAAACACTACAGATATGATCTTTTATCACATAAATATATGAATTATGAATATATTGGGAAAAAGAAAAACTCATATATTTATGAATCAACAGTACAAGTAAACGAGAATCAAAGGATTCCATATAATTTCCATACATGGAAACCCGACGCATTTTATGTATTGGTAAGTACAGCTATTAGTGATTATCTAGAGGAAAGATATCCTATTGATACGAATAAAAACAGGGATAGAAAATATTTTGATTGTAAAAATTTTTATCTTATAAAAAATATTGATATTGAGACTTGGACCAATGCACATTTTGGTATCAAGACTAATAAAAATACTAAAATTCAAATTAATAAGTATAAAAACAAAATAAAAAAAAAATACATTTCGCTTCATAAAGAAATCAACTCATCCAGCGAAAAAAAAAACCTTTTTGATTGGATGGGAATGAATCAAAAAATGTTATATCATGATCGTATCATATCAAAAATAAAATCTTGGTTCTTACCAGAATTTGTGCTACTTTTTGATACATATAAAATTAAACCCTGGATTATACCAATCCAATTTATTCTTTTTGATTTTTATAAAAAAAAAAACCTTTCCATATTATCTAATCAAAAAGAATATCTTGATTTAGAAAATTTCAACCAAGAAAAAAAATATATTGAAGAGATTTACGCGGGATTAGACATTAAAAAAAGTATAAATAAACAAAAATCTAAGAGCAGCAAGGAAGCAGAACTCGATTTATTCCTGAGAAAATATTGCCTTTTTCAATTAAGATGGAATCATTCCTTAAGTCAAAACATGATCAATAATATTAAGGTATATTGTCTCTTGCTTAGATTGAAAAATCCAAAGTCAATTGCTATATCCTCGATTCAAAGAGGAGAGATGCGTCTGGATATAATGCTGAGTAAAAAGGATCTTGCTCTTACAGAATTGATAAAAAGAGGACTATTAATTATCGACCCAGTTCGTTTATCTCTAAAAAACGATGGGCAATTTATAATATATCAAACCATAAGTATTTCATTAATTGATAAGGGTAAAGACAAAATGAAAACTACTAAAAAATTCATAAAAAAACGAAATGTTGATAAGAATAATTTATACAAAACCATTGCACAACATAGCGATATGCCTGTGAATGAAGAAAAAAAAAATCATTATAATTTCTTTGTTCCCGAACATATTCTATCTGATAGACGTCGTAGGGAGTTGAGAATTCTAATTTGTTTAAATTTATTGAATTGGAATAATACGGAGAAAAATCCACAATTTTGCACCGAAAAAAAGATAATAAACTATGGACAATTTTTGAATGAGGATTTTAATAACTTTATTAAATTAAAATTGTTTCTTTGGCCCAATTACCGATTAGAGGATTTAGCTTGTATGAATCGTTACTGGTTTGATACCCATAACAGTAGTCGTTTTAATATGTCAAGAATACATATGTATCCACAATCCAGAATCAGTTAATAAAAATATATTTCGTATATATCTATATCGCCTGACATATTTTATATATGGCGAAACATGTACATATGCATATGTTATGTTACATTTTTGTACATTATACTGATTAATGGCATATCAATTTTCAATTGGATCTAGGAATAATAAATTTGGTAGACTATTTTTAGGTACAAAAAATAGCTCTCTTTTATGCTTTTATGAATGTGTAAATGTATATATTTTATTCTATCTAAATCCAATTTTATGTTTGAAATAAAAATTGGATTTAGATAGAATAAAAAAGTATGAAGAAAAATAAATCTAAACTTTTGTTTATAATCAGATTAAAATGACTGACATAATAATAACCAAATATAATAATAATTATTATTTTTCCTGATCGGTAAAATCTATAAAAAGAAAAAATATAGAAGAATTTTTTTATGGTCAAAAATTCATTTATTTCAGTTATTCCGCAAGACGAAAAAGAAGAAAATAAAGGGTCTGTTGAATTTCAAGTATTCAGTTTCACCAATAAAATACGGAGACTCACTTCACATTTGGAATTGCACAAAAAAGATTTTTTATCTCAAAGAGGTCTACGAAAAATTCTGGGAAAACGTCAACGACTATTGGCTTATTTGTCAAATAAAAATAGAGTACGTTATAAGAAATTAATTAGTCAATTAGATATTCGGGAACTAAAAAATCGCTAATTTGAGGATTAATTTTAATTTTTTTGTGATTAGTTATTAGATTTTTATTTTTATAAACCTTGTTTTGAGAAATTCATGGAATAATGAATTAGGGAAGAAAAGATATGACTGTACCGGTTACAAGAAAAGATCTCATGATAGTCAATATGGGTCCTCATCACCCATCAATGCATGGTGTTCTTAGACTTATTATTACTCTCGACGGTGAAGATGTTATTGACTGTGAACCCGTATTGGGCTATTTACACAGAGGAATGGAAAAAATAGCGGAAAACCGAACAATTATCCAATATCTTCCTTATGTAACACGTTGGGATTATTTAGCTACTATGTTCACCGAAGCAATAACAGTAAATGCACCAGAACAATTGGGAAATGTTCAAGTACCTCAAAGGGCCAGCTATATCAGAGTTATTATGCTAGAGCTGAGTCGTGTAGCTTCTCATTTATTATGGCTTGGGCCTTTTATGGCAGATATTGGTGCGCAGACTCCTTTTTTCTATATTTTCAGAGAGAGAGAATTGCTATATGATCTATTCGAAGCTGCCACAGGTATGCGAATGATGCATAATTATTTCCGCATCGGAGGAATAGCTGCTGATCTACCTCATGGTTGGATAGATAAATGTTTGGATTTTTGTGATTATTTTTTAACAAGTATTGTTGAATATGAAAAACTTATTACGCGGAATCCCATTTTTTTGGAACGAGTTGAAGGAATAGGCATTATTGGTGGAGAAGAGGCAATAAATTGGGGCTTATCAGGACCGATGTTACGAGCTTCTGGAATCCAATGGGATCTTCGTAAAGTTGATCTTTATGAATGCTACAATGAATTCGATTGGGAAGTCCAATGGCAAAAAGAAGGGGATTCATTAGCTCGTTATTTAGTACGAATTGGCGAAATGAGGGAATCTATAAAAATTATTCAACAGGCTTTAGAAGGAATTCCCGGAGGACCCTATGAAAATTTAGAAATTCGGCGCTTAGATAGAGCAAGGAATTCGGAATGGAATGATTTTGAATATAGATTTATTAGTAAAAAACCTTCGCCTAATTTTGAATTGTCCAAACAAGAACTTTATGTAAGAGTGGAAGCCCCAAAGGGAGAATTAGGAATTTATTTGATAGGAGATAATAGTGTTTTCCCCTGGAGATGGAAAATTCGTCCGCCTGGTTTTATCAATTTGCAAATTCTTCCTCAGCTTATTAAAAGAATGAAATTGGCTGATATCATGACAATACTCGGTAGTATAGATATCATTATGGGAGAAGTTGATCGTTGAAATGATAATTGGCACAACAGAAATACAAACTATCAATTCTTTTTTTAAATCAGAATCCTTAAAAGAAGTTTATGGACTCATATGGCTATTTGTCCCTGCTTTGACCCTTATATTAGGAATCATAATAGGAGTACTAGTAATTGTATGGTTAGAAAGAGAAATATCCGCAGCGATACAACAACGTATTGGACCTGAATATGCTGGCCCGTTGGGAATTCTTCAAGCTTTAGCGGACGGGACAAAATTACTTTTTAAAGAGGACCTCCTACCATCTAGAGGAGATATTCGTTTGTTTAGTATTGGGCCGTCTATAGCAGTCATATCAATTGTATTAAGTTATTTAATAATTCCTTTTGGGTATCGACTTGTTTTAGCTGATCTCAGTATAGGTGTTTTTTTATGGATCTCCATTTCAAGTATTGCTCCTATTGGGCTTCTTATATCAGGATATGTATCGAATAATAAATATTCTTTTTTAGGTGGCTTGCGAGCTGCGGCTCAATCTATTAGTTATGAAATACCATTAACTCTATGTGTGTTATCAATATCTCTACGTGTGATTCGTTAGAACATAAACTTTGATCTCTCCTCAAAATCAAAATGAAATAAAGGAAAGAGGAATATATTAGATAGATAGAGATATTTTTTTTATTTATCATTCATTCAAGTCGATGAGTTAAACCAAATAGTTATATGAGTGAAACAAAACAGCTTATCAATGTGTAGTAAAAAGATAAAATCTCATTTCCTATATACAAGAATAAAGCAGAAGTAAACATTAAAGAGTATAAACTCTTTATCCCAAGATTGAGTTCTTTTTTATTAGTCATCATATCTTGAAGCGGGTGCAAAAGATCAACTGTATGGGGTTTCTACTACTGTCTTGTATGTATTACCATACTGGGGATCAAAGAAATCAGTGGACGGTTAGGAACACTAAGGTACACAAAGGATTTGTAATAGAGATTATGTAAGGTATCAAAAAAGAGGTATTTTCACATAAAAAGAATCATAAGATAATAGGGGCTTTAAGTTGGTAGAAATGATCAAGCAGTACTTCCCCACGATTCCGATCTAGAGTATGCTCCTAGTCACTGATTAAAGAAATAACTATAAAGAACGAATTAATCCTTTATTCTCAGGAGTCACTTCTTATGAAAAAGAAGAATAGGAACAAACGAAATAGAATGGAAAAAAGAAAAGATCCTTATTAATTTTTTCCTACATCTATACATATGTGTAAAAGAATATCGAATTCTGTTTTATCTTTTGATATTAAGGAGTGAGTATTTTATTTAAAAATGAAGTTATTACTGAAGATTTAAGTATAAGGGATAAGATCAATTCGGAAGCGCCATTCTAGCAGACAGAATTCCATTGGTCCAATTTTTGAGACTTTACACGGTATTTTTATTCCATATCTACCCTACGTTGAATCTGCAAAGATCTCTATAATAATAATACCGAACCAGTCCTTGCCATAGAGGAGCCGTATGAAGCTGAGGTCTCATGTACGGTTTTGGAATAGCGGCGAAAACAAGAACAGTTATGTTATTATCGACTATGATTATCGAACAGTTCAAGTACAGTTGATATAGTTGAGGTACAGTCAAAATATGGTTTTTGGGGATGGAATATGTGGCGTCAACCTATAGGGTTTATAGTTTTTCTAATTTCTTCTCTAGCAGAATGTGAAAGATTACCTTTTGATTTACCAGAAGCAGAAGAAGAATTAGTAGCAGGTTATCAAACTGAATATTCTGGTATCAAATATGGTTTATTTTACATTGCTTCTTACCTAAATCTCTTAGTTTCTTCTTTATTTGTAACAGTTCTTTATTTAGGTGGGTGGAATTTATCTATTCCATACATATCTGTTCCTGAACTTTTCGGAATAAATAAAATTGCTAGTGTCTTTGGAATTACACTTGGTATCTTTATTACATTAGCTAAAGCTTATTTGTTTCTCTTTATATCTATCACAACAAGATGGACTTTACCTAGGATGAGAATGGATCAGCTATTAAATCTTGGATGGAAATTTCTTTTACCTATTTCTCTAGGTAATTTATTATTGACAACCTCTTCCCAACTTGTTTCACTATAAATAACAGAATATGATAACAGTATTCTAGACTCATAACCTCTCTTAAACAAGAGAAAGAAACATCAACTTATTCGTGGATATCTACAATATGTTTCCTATGGTGACTGGGTTCATGAATTATGGTCAACAAACAATACGAGCCGCAAGGTATATTGGTCAAAGTTTCATAATTACCTTATCCCATGCAAATCGTTTACCTGCAACTATTCAGTATCCTTATGAAAAGTCGATCACCTCAGAACGTTTTCGTGGTCGAATCCACTTTGAATTTGATAAATGTATTGCTTGTGAAGTATGTGTTCGTGTGTGCCCCATAGATCTACCTGTTGTTGATTGGAGATTTGAAGGAGATATTAAAAAGAAAAAATTGCTTAACTATAGTATAGATTTTGGTGTCTGTATATTTTGTGGTAACTGTGTCGAATATTGTCCCACAAATTGTTTATCAATGACTGAAGAATATGAACTTTCTACTTATGATCGTCACGAATTGAATTATAATCAAATTGCTTTGGGTCGATTACCAATGTCAGTAATTGGAGATTACACAATTCAAACCGTTATGAATTCGACTCAAATCAAAATAGACAAGGGTAAATACCTTGATTCAAGAACAATTACCAATTACTAAGATTTTATTTTGATAGAAAAAAACTTCGTTTTTTTTTGTCAATGTAACTAAAAGTAAAACAATCATTATTGGTTGAATTGGCCCAATAACTTTATCTATATCTACATTAATCTATACTACCTTACTACATTAAAATTTCATTTAGGAATGTATTATAGACTTATAGACAAGAAAAAAAATAGCCTACTTTTTACTTCCTGACTATTCAGTAAGGTCATGAAATTTATTTATCTCTTATTTCATACATAATGGATTTACCTGGATCAATACATAATATTGTTGTAGTCTTTCTGGGATCAGTTCTTATATTGGGGGGCCTGGGAGTAGTATTATTTACCAATCCAATTTATTCCGCCTTTTCATTGGGATTGGTTCTTATTTGTATATCCTTATTCTATATTTTATCAAATTCTTATTTTGTAGCTGCTGCACAACTTCTTATTTATGTGGGAGCCATAAATGTCTTAATCATATTTGCTGTAATGTTCATGAATGGCTCAGAATATTCCAACAATTCCCGCCTTTGGACCCTTGGAGATGGGGTTACTTCACTGGTTTGTACAAGTATTTTTATTTCACTAATTATTACTATCCCAGATACGTCATGGTACGGAATTCTTTGGACTACAAGATCAAACCAGATTCTAGAACAGGACCTTATAAGTAATGTTCAACAAATTGGGATTCATTTATCAACAGATTTTTATCTTCCATTTGAACTTATTTCTATAATTCTTTTAGTTTCTTTAATAGGTGCAATTACTATGGCTCGTCAATAATAAATACTTAAAATTTAAGAATTTAAAATATTTTGAGAATTTCAAATTTTTAATAAAAAAGGGTTTTTATTTTTAGTTAAACCTAAATTGCCAATACCTAACTTTTGGTCTAATCCATTTTAGTCAATCGAATCAGTTGAATTGTTATTCATATCATATTTAAATGAATCCAAATTGATGGGGAGTTAGTTAATGATGTTCGAGTATGTACTTTTTTTGAGTGTCTATTTATTTTCTATCGGTATCTATGGATTAATCACAAGTCGAAACATGGTTAGAGCACTTATGTGTCTTGAACTTATACTAAATTCAGTTAATATAAATCTCGTAACATTTTCTGATTTATTTGATAGTCGCCAATTAAAAGGAGACATTTTCTCAATTTTTGTTATAGCTATTGCAGCTGCTGAAGCTGCAATTGGGCTAGCTATTGTTTCGTCGATCCATCATAACAAAAAATCAACTCGTATAAATCAATCAAATTTGTTGAATAATTAAATAAGTCGTAATCATTCATTATGTAATCATTGATTTTCATTATATAACTAATATAATTATAAAATAATAATTTCTATTAATTAGTTAGATTTATTCAAATTAAAATAGAATTTAAATTCCATTAATAATAAATATTTAGTGTATTGTTTGTTGACCAATTTTAATTAAGATGTGCGATTTCTATTGTATGACTGTGGTTGTTGAAACATAAATCAAAGTCTCTTGGCACTTTTTCATGAACAGATTTAGAAATATATTGATTCTAAAAAAATTGATAAATCATTGATTCGTCTGGTGTCCTGGTGTCTATAATATAAACATATAATTAATTTACTACTAATTTTACCATTTATTTTTACCATACCAAAACCGGATCGAAAATTTTTTATGTTAAAAACGGGAATTTATAGATTTAATGTCACATTCAGTAAAAATTTATGATACATGTATAGGATGTACTCAATGTGTACGCGCCTGCCCCACAGATGTATTGGAAATGATACCTTGGGACGGATGTAAAGCTAAACAAATTGCTTCCGCACCAAGAACTGAGGATTGTGTAGGTTGCAAGAGATGTGAATCCGCTTGCCCAACAGACTTTTTGAGTGTCCGTGTTTATTTATGGCATGAAACAACTCGTAGCATGGGTCTATCTTATTAATTATATGTTACGTTACAAAAACTCCATTTGAATCATTTGATTCCTCTTTACCGACAAAAGCCCGTGCTCGCAATAATATAATATATTTATTTTATCAAGTACGGGCTTTTCTGGTCAAAGCGTATCTTGTCTTTATCACGAGTTATTTTCCTTGGTTAACAATACTTGTTGTTTTGCCTCTATTTGCGGGTTCTTCCATTTTTTTTCTTCCCCATAAGGGGAATAAGGTGTTTAGATGGTATACTCTATGTATATGCTTATTAGAACTCCTTTTAACTACCTATGCATTCTGTTATCATTTCCAATTGGACGATCCATTAATACAATTGGAAGAAGATTTGAAATGGATAAATATTTTGGATTTTCACTGGAGACTAGGAATTGATGGGCTTTCTGTGGGACCCATTTTACTGACAGGATTTATCACTACTTTAGCGACTTTAGCGGCTTGGCCAGTTACTCGAAATTCACGATTATTCTATTTCTTTATGTTGGCAATGTATAGTGGTCAAATAGGATCATTTTCTTCTCGAGACCTTTTACTTTTTTTTATCATGTGGGAGTTAGAATTAATTCCTGTTTACTTACTTTTATCAATGTGGGGGGGAAAGAAGCGCCTATATTCGGCTACAAAGTTTATTTTGTACACTGCAGGGGGTTCTATTTTTCTATTAATAGGAGTTCTAGGTATGGGTTTATATGGCGCCACTGAACCGACATTAGATTTTGAAAGACTAGCTAATCAATCATATCCGATGGCATTGGAAATAATATTATATTTTGGCTTCCTTATTGTTTATGCTGTCAAATCGCCGATCATACCCCTGCATACATGGTTACCAGATACCCATGGAGAAGCACATTACAGTACATGTATGCTTCTTGCCGGAATTTTATTAAAAATGGGAGCATATGGATTGATTCGGATCAATATGGAATTATTACCCCGTGCTCATTCTATATTTTCACCGTGGTTGGTGATAGTGGGAACAATACAAATAATCTATGCGGCTTCAACCTCTTTTGGTCAACGCAATTTAAAAAAGAGAATAGCCTATTCCTCTGTATCTCACATGGGTTTCACAATCATAGGAATTGGGTCTATAACCAATATGGGATTAAATGGAGCCATTCTACAAATACTTTCTCATGGATTTATTGGTGCTGCACTTTTTTTCTTGGCAGGAACCTGTTGTGACAGAATACGTCTTGTTTCTCTTGACGAAATGGGGGGGATAGCTGTTCCGATGCCAAAAATATTTACAATGTTCAGTAGCTTTTCGATGGCCTCTCTTGCATTGCCAGGGATGAGTGGTTTTGTTGCAGAATTAGTAGTCTTTTTTGGAATAATTACCAGCTCAAAATATCTTTTAATGCCAAAAGTACTAATTACTTTTGTAATGGCAATTGGAATGATATTAACTCCTATTTATTTATTATCTATGTTACGTCAAATGTTCTACGGATACAAATTATTCTATCTTCCAAACTCTAATTTTTTGGATTCGGGACCACGAGAACTGTTTATTTCGATCTGTCTCTTTTTACCCATAATAGGTATTGGGATTTATCCCGATTTCGTTCTTTTACTATCAGTTGACAAGGTACAAGCTATCTTATCTAATTATTTTTATAGATAGTGTTTATTAATGAGACGGAAAGTCTTATAATTCTGTAAAATAAAGTGAATTAGAGTTGTAATTATATGTATTTCGAGTTTTTGCGAACCATTTGATTCCGATTCCTTGAATCAAATGGTTCGCAAAAACTCGAAATACATATAATGGATGTTCTTATGTTATGTATCCTTCGGATAGTCTATTCAATTAGATATTAATGTGAATGAACCATAACTATGTAAACCTATTCCTAAAAGATTGATACCGAAATAACATATCCAAATTATAAGAAATCCTATAGAAGCTGCAAGTGCCGAATGTATATCTTGTAAATTTTGATTTGTTCTAATATGTGAATAAATCGCAAATATGATCCAAGTAATAAATGCCCAAGTTTCCTTAGGGTCCCAATTCCAATAAGATCCCCAAGCCTCATTAGCCCATACTGCTCCAGAAAGAATGCCTATGGTTAAAAAGGTAAATCCTAAACTAATGACACGATAACTCCAATAATCCAAACGCTGAGTCAATTGATATTTGTAATAATTTCGAAATGAAATAAAAGAAGTGTTTTTATTTTTAAAAACACTTCTTTTATCATTTAAATATTCAACTTCGCCAACGAAAAAGGATTTAATTAATAAATTCTTCCTTGTAAAAAAAAGATCGATGTTTTTTCTAAATGTAATGACTAAAAGAGCGATTGATAATAATGATCCACATAAAAGAGCTGCATAGCTTAATAACATCATACTTACATGCATCATTAACCACTGAGATTGTAGAGCAGGTACTAATATAGTGGATTGATGCATTTCGGTTGAAAGACCTGACGTGGCGAAACCTTGAGTAAAAATAGCACTTGGCGCGGTTATTACGCTTAAATCATTTTTATGATTTCGTATTTTAGGAATCATATGAATAAGGGAGAAACTCCATGAAAGGAAGATTAATGACTCATATAAATTACTTAATGGGAAATGACCCGAATAAATCCAACGAATAACTAATAATCCTGTTATAGATAAAAAGGTAGCTATCATACCTCTTTCCAATGAATTGTGTAATCCTACGATTTCGTGAAAAAATAAGGTTATAAAATGAATCGTAATCACAATTGAAATCATCGAAAAAGAGATATGAATTAATATATGTTCTATAGTCGCAAATATCATAAAAAGGGCGAGGGTTCTCCATTATAGAATTAAAATTGAGAATTATATATATTATAGGATCCGCTGTGTCCCTTTTAGGGGATGCCGCCACTCGGACTCGAACCGAGATGCTCTAGCACTGCTTCCTAAGAGCAGCGTGTCTACCAATTTCACCATGGCGGCTTATTCGAAATATTAATAAATAATAGTCAATTTGTGTTGAATGGTCAAGATTCAAGGATTTAATATAGTTAGTAAGCGTTAGAATTGATGAAAAAAGACTCATTTAAATTGATATTTCAATGTTTACTAAATAAAGTATAGCCATAGGGTTTAGAGAGTTAAGAATAAACTTTCATGTATCTAGAATGTCAAAATAGAGTTCTACCAAAAAAGTAAAAAAAAAAAGTAAAAACTAGAACTCGATAGTTTTGCTCCGGACCAAAGGTCGAGTTATAGAACTCAAAATTATCTTTTTATTTTTAGATGATTCATATATTGAAAAATAAAAACAAATTTAAGTTAAAAAAATGTTATATTTATTGCAATTTATACGAGGCATTTTTATAATTATTTCGCTATCTTAGTATCATTAATAATACTCTTCGCTATTTATAATAGATACTCTAATTAGTAAATCAAATTGAAACTTGCTTTTGAGTTAAGCATATAATAAAAAGAATTTTTCTCTATCAATTTCTTTTTCACATATTCTATTGTGAAAAAGAAATTGATAGAGAAAAATTAGAATACTTAGTAATATACTTAGAGACCAGTAAACATAAGAATTATTATTTTATATAACAATAACACGCCGTAGCAGTTAGTTCTAACTAATATTGATATTAAGTAGTTAAATATATTCAAAACATTAGTTAATGCAAATCATTCATCTTAAAATTTTTTAAGTTCTTAATGGTATGTCAATTTAGATTATTCCAAAATTCTATTACTTGTTTGTTGCACAAAAAAACTTTTTGAATGTCCAGTGGAAACCGATTTAGCTAAAGAAAGAGCTTTTATTGCCGTTAAATACCCCTTCTTCTTCCAAATATTTCTACGAATACGTTTTTTTGATCTAGAAGTACGTTTTTTTGGAACCGCCATTCAAAAACAAAATACTTATTTTTATCATTGTATGTGAAAGACATATATTTAGATCATTTTTTCGTCATTATCCATACTTATCTTATCCCGTAGATAATAAGTAATTTTTCAAAACATGTAAAACATATCATATAATATAAATATACAAATAAAAAATTCTATATAAAAAATTCTATATAATATTATATAGAATTATACTAAATATAGAATTAATAGAATTATTTTAAGATTAAAATCTATGTACTATGTAAAATAGATGTAAAAATATATGTATACATATATACAAAACCATTATAACGTATCCATGCCATGTAGGTATACATATCTATGCTATATCATATATATAGTATATCATATCCAGGGATAATCCAGGGATAAATGAAAATAAAATAGATAATAAATTTTTTTAGTTCTGTCCGTATTCGAATTGAATAAAATTTTTGATATAATTGTGTGTGTTTTTTTTTTTAATCATATATATGATGATAAATATAATCATCTTAATCTTAATCATCTTATCTTATAGTAGAATTATGAAAAATTTCATCTTCTGTATTTTTCTAATTTTCATTTTTTTATATTTATCTATATCTATTATTAATTTATATTAAATATCTTTTTTAGTTAATAAATAATACTTAGGTAATTAGTCATGTTATTTGATCAACCTAATTATAGTTATTTGAATATTTCAAATAAAAATATGAGAATAAATCTAAGAATTCAATAAAAAAAAATATATATATTTTTTTATGGAACAAACATATCAATACGCATGGATAATACCCTTTCTTCCACTTCCAGTTACTATGTCAATAGGATTTGGACTTCTCTTTATTCCTACAGCAACAAAAAATATTCGTCGTATATGGGGTTTTACTAGTGTTTTACTGCTAAGTATAATTATGGCCTTTTCGGCCAATCTGTCTATTCAGCAAATAAATGGCAGTTTTATCTATCAATATTTATGGTCTTGGACCATAAATATTGATTTTTCTTTAGAGTTTGGACACTTGATCGATCCACTTACTTCTATTATGTCAATACTAATTAGTACTGTTGGAATCATGGTTCTTATTTATAGTGATAATTATATGTCTCATGATCAGGGATATTTGAGATTTTTTGCTTATATGAGTTTTTCTAATACGTCTATGTTGGGGCTAGTTACTAGTTCCAATTTGATACAAATTTATATTTTTTGGGAACTAGTGGGAATGTGTTCATATTTATTAATAGGTTTTTGGTTTACACGACCCGTTGCAGCAAGTGCTTGCCAAAAAGCCTTTGTAACTAATCGTGTAGGAGATTTTGGTTTATTATTAGGAATCTTAGGCTTTTATTGGATAACTGGCAGTTTAGAATTTCGAGATTTGTTCGAAATAGTTAATAACTTGATCCGTAGTAATGGGGTCAATTCTGCATTTGTTACTCTTTGTGCCTTTTTATTATTCGTCGGCGCAATTGCTAAATCCGCACAATTCCCTCTTCATATATGGTTACCTGATGCTATGGAGGGTCCCACCCCCATTTCGGCTCTTATACATGCTGCTACCATGGTAGCAGCGGGAATTTTTCTTGTAGCTCGGCTTCTTCCTCTTTTCCGAGTCATACCTTACATAATGAATTTCGTTTCTTTAATAGGCGTAATAACAGTACTATTAGGAGCTACTTTGGCTCTCGCTCAAAAAGACATTAAAAGAAGTTTAGCCTATTCAACAATGTCTCAATTGGGTTATATTATGTTAGCTCTAGGTATAGGCTCTTATCGAGCTGCCTTATTCCATTTAATAACTCATGCCTATTCTAAAGCTTTATTGTTTTTGGGATCCGGATCTATTATTAATTCAATGGAACCGATTGTTGGATATTCACCGGATAAAAGTCAGAATATGATTCTTATGGGTGGTTTAACAAGATATGTTCCAATTACAAGAATCACTTTCTTATTAGGTACACTTTCTCTTTGTGGTATTCCGCCTCTTGCTTGCTTTTGGTCTAAGGATGAAATTCTTAACGATAGTTGGTTATATTCACCAATTTTTGCAATAATAGCTTGTTTTACAACAGGATTAACCGCATTTTATATGTTTCGAATGTATTTACTGACTTTTGATGGGCATTTACGTGTTCATTTTCAAAATTACAGTAGTACTAAAAATAGTTCATTCTATTGCATATCTCTATGGGGAAAAGCAGCACCAAAAGTAGTCAATAGAAATTTACTTTTATCAACAATAAATAATAAAGTCGCCTTTTTTTCAAAGGATAAATATCAAATTAATGATAATAATGTAATAAATAGAATGCGATACTTTCGTACTTATTTTAGAAATAAATACACTTCCATGTATCCTCATGAATCGGACAATACTATGCTATTTCCTCTTCTTATATTGGCACTATTTACTTTGATCATGGGATCAATAGGAATTCAGTTTGATCAAGGAGTAACAGATTTTGATATATTATCGAAATGGTTAACTCCATCCCCTTTTGATCAAAATTCAAACTATTCTGTGAATTGGTATGAATTTTTTACAAATGCAATTTTTTCAGTAAGTATAGCTATTTTTGGACTATTTATAGCATCTATTTTATATGGGTCCGTTTATTCATCTTTCAAGAATTTGGGCTTAATCAATTCATTTGTAAAAATGGGTCCTAAAAGAATTATCTTCGATCAAATAAAAAATGTGGTATACAATTGGTCATATAATCGTGGTTACATAGACCTTTTTTATACTAGAGTCTTAATCATGAGTATAAGAGGATTAGCCGAATTAATTAAATTTTTTGATAGACATATAATTGATGGAATTATAAATGGAGTTGGTGTTGCAAGTTTCCTTATGGGCGAAGGGATCAAATATATCGGAGGTGGACGAATTTCGTCTTATCTATTTTTATATTTATCTTATGTATTAATATTTCTATTCTTTTTTGTTCTGCCAATAAAGATAAATTTTTAAAATTAAAACTAGGTTCAAAAGGAAGTAGACCATGAATCTTATTTATCCAAAATATTTCTATGGAATCTTTTCTAGAAGTCATTAAATCATTTATATTTACGCGTGAATCCAGCTTTTTTATTATTCCACGATATGGTCCATTCAAAAAAGGATCATACGTTTTAGACAGGCATTCTTTTTCATTCGCATTATTATATAGTCTGGCCCTTTTTTCGAGTATGTCTAGAAGAAGAGACCCTTTTTCTTCTATAACTTTTATTCGACTTATTAATTCATTTATCAAATTGTATTTTTTTTGTTCATTGATATAAACCCAATTATTATATAAGTCTTGATGGCATATTTTTTTAGTTGTATACAAAGAAATTTTGCGTTCTATCATTTCTGAAAATGTTGATAAACTAGGCGGATATGTAAAAGATATTTTTTCTTTTCCATCACTTGGACATGTATAAAAAAAATATTGTGACATTTCATTTCGTACAGCATTTTCAAATTGATCATTTTTTATATATCTAAATGGACGATTCCATCGTTTATAATCGAAAAAAAAAGTCATAAGAGGTTTTTCAAACCGGAAATGGGCATGGGACTTTTCTTTTTTTTCTTCTTTAAGTCTTCCCAATTCCCAATTATCTTGATGGGTATCAAGATAAGAATCTTCGTCAACGGGGCTATCCTTATAGGATGTCTCTTTAAAGTGGAATTCATCTTTTGTTTTTTCCTTTCCATTCACCCGGATCTCTTCCGTTTCATCTATTTTGTCCGGATCCTCTTTTTCTTCCTCACTTTCTCCCTTTTCTTCTGTTTCTGAGGTTTCTTTCAGTTTCTTTTTCTTAGTGACAATAGGCGACGGCATTCTGCCTAAATAGTAGACACAGGTGATAAATAAGAGAATACTAAAGATTCGAGCCATATAATTTCTCAATTCTGACACAAGGTACTTATTAGATCGAATAGAATGATTTTGCCGTATCCAGACTAAGACCAATCCAACCCATTTCATGAATAAAATGTGACCAATTAACCAACCAACAAAACTACTTGTTACAAATAACATCTTGTTGTTGCATCGAAACGTATAAATGTTGACTAATCTGGTTAACGTTGAGCTTGGTAAAATGAAATGGTTGAATAATTGAAAAATTAGATTATTCAGGAATACACATTGAATGCTGAGATTACGCATTGAATTTCTATTAGTAGATCCATAATCAAAAAGGTTTTTGTGATTGTTCCAGAAGAAATGAAACAAAAGATACGGTAGAACTAGGACAGTTATTGTATGA